GGAATCCAAATCAAAACAATTGAAAAATTGGATCTATGTCCAACGGATCACACCTATTAAGAAAAAGTATTTTGTTTCAGTTCGACCCGTAGTAATATATGAAATAGCTGATGGAATACATTTAGCAACACTTTTCCCCCAGGATCTGCTGCAGGAAAGGGATAATTTGCAACTCCGAGTTGTGAATTATTTCCTTTATGGAAATGGCAAACCAATTCGAGGAATTTCTCACAAAAGTATTCAATTAGTTCGGACTTGTTTAGTATTGAATTGGGACCAAGACCAGAATGGTTCTATAGAAGAGGTTTATGCTTCCTTTGTTAAAGTAAGGGCAAATGATCTGATTCGAGATTTCATAAGAATTGACTTGGTGAAGTCCCCTATTTCAAAAAGGAATGATACGGCAGGTTCGGGATTGATCCCCGTTAATGGATCAGATCGCACCAATATCAATCCTTTTTGTTCCAAGGCGAGGATTCAATCACTTAGCCAACATCAAGGAACTGTTCGTACGTTTCTGAATAGAAATAAGGAAGGTGAATCTTTTCTAGTTTTGTCATCATCCAATTGTTCTCGAATTGGTCCATTCAATGGGTTGAAATATCACAATCTTACAAAAAAAGAATCAATTAAAATTAAAGAGGATCCCATGATTCCAATTAGTAATTCGTTGGGCCCTTTTGGGACGGTACCTAAAATTGCGAATTTTTACTCATCTTACCAGTTAATAACTCATAATGAGATCTTGTTAAATAAATATTTGCTACTTGATAATCCAAAACAGACTTTCGAAGCACTGAAATATTATTTCATGGATGAAAATGGGATAATTTATAATCCCGATCCGTGCAGTAACATCATTTTGAATCCGTTTGATTCGAATTGGTACTTTCCACATCAAGATTATTGTGAAGAGACATGCACAATAATTAGTCTTGGACAGTTTATTTGTGAAAATAGATGTATATCCAAACACGGACCACGCATAAAATCTGGTCAAGTTCTAATTGTTCATGTTGATTCCTTAGTAATAAGATCAGCGAAGCCTCATTTGGCCACCCCAGGAGCAACCGTTCATGGTCATTATGGAGAAATCCTTTACGAAGGAAATACATTAGTTACATTTATATATGAAAAATCGAGATCTGGTGATATAACTCAAGGTCTTCCAAAAGTAGAACAAGTGTTAGAAGTTCGTTCGATTGATTCAATATCGATGAACCTAGAAAAGAGGTTTGAAGGTTGGGGCGAGCGTATGACAGGAATTCTTGGAATCCCTTGGGGATTTTTGATTGGTGCTGAGCTAACCATAGCGCAAAGCCATTTCTCTTTGGTTAATAAGATCCAAAGGGTTTATCGATCCCAGGGGGTGCAGATCCATAATAGGCATATAGAGATTATTGTACGCCAAATAACATCAAAAGTATTGGTTTCAGAAGATGGAATGTCTAATGTTTTCTCACCCGGAGAACTAATCGGATTGTTGCGAGCCGAACGAACAGGTCGTGCTTTGGAAGAAGCGATCTGTTACCGAGCCGTCTTATTGGGAATAACGAGGGCATCTCTGAATACTCAAAGTTTCATATCCGAAGCGAGTTTTCAAGAAACCACTCGAGTTTTAGCAAAAGCCGCTTTACGAGGCCGTATTGATTGGTTGAAAGGACTGAAAGAAAATGTTGTTCTGGGGGGGATGATACCTGTTGGTACCGGATTCAAGGGATTAGTTCACCATTCAAGGGAACACAACAACATTCCTTTTGAAATCCAAAAGAAGAGTAGATTCGAGGGGGAAATGAGAGATATTTTGTTCCACCACAGAGAATTATTTTGTTCTTGCCTCGAAACAAATTTCCATGATACATCAGAACAATCTTTTATGGGATTGAATGATTCATAAGAGCAGATTCATTCTTTTAACCATCTGGTCCGGTCATTTGATTTGGTCATTTTTGTAATAAAGATAATTAAAGAATAGACAGGAGTTAATGGCTTGGACCATGTATCAACGGGCAATCCCCGGTAGAAGGTTCCGTCGGAACAATTATTTATTTCAGGTACCTCGTCTCTTTTTTTTTTTTAAGAGGAAGTGTGGGGAGAAATGACAAGAAGATATTGGAACATCAATTTGGAAGAGATGCTGGAAGCAGGAGTTCATTTTGGTCATGGTACTAGGAAATGGAATCCTAGAATGGCACCTTACATCTCTGCAAAGCGTAAAGGTATTCATATTACAAATCTTACTAGAACTGCTCGTTCTTTATCCGAAGCCTGTGATTTAGTTTTTGATGCAGCAAGTAGAGGAAAACACTTCTTAATAGTTGGTACGAAAGATAAAGCAGCGGATTCAGTAGCATCAGCTGCAATAAGGGCTCGGTGCCATTATGTCAATAAAAAATGGCTTGGTGGTATGTTAACTAATTGGTTCACTACAGAAACGAGACTTCATAAGTTCAGGGATTTGAGAGCAGAACAAAAGACAGGGAGACTCAACCGTCTCCCGAAAAGAGATGCAGCAATGTTAAAGAGAAAATTATCTCACTTGCAAACATATCTGGGCGGGATCAAATATATGACGGGGTTACCCGATATTGTAATCATCATCGATCAGCAAGAAGAATATACAGCTATTAGAGAATGTGCCACTTTGGGTATTCCAACGATTTGTTTAATCGATACAAATTGTGACCCGGATCTCGCGGATATTCCGATTCCAGCCAATGATGACGCTATAGCTTCAATCAGATTAATTCTTAACAAATTAGTATCGGCAATTTGTGAGGGCCGTTCTAGCTATATAAGAAATCATTGATTAATAATCAAAAATCAAATAAGTCAATTATTTCATATTTCGGGAACTTCATAAATTTATTGAATCGGTTACTATTGCTGAATCTCAAAAAAGAGATCAATATTTACGCTTAAATATAAGATTCAAGTAGGAGAGTCGAGAAAGAGATGGTTGAATCAAAATAATTCCATTTTTAGTTCCATTTCTGCAGAGGTCAATATGAACGTTCTACCATGTTCCATCAACACACTAAAAGGGTTATACGAGATATCCGGTGTGGAAGTAGGCCAACATTTCTATTGGCAAATAGGAGGTTTCCAAGTCCATGCCCAAGTACTTATCACTTCTTGGGTCGTAATTGCTATCTTATTAGGTTCAGCCGCTATAGCTGTTCGGAATCCACAAACTATTCCAACCGACGGTCAGAATTTCTTCGAATATGTCCTTGAATTCATTCGAGATTTGAGCAAAACTCAAATTGGAGAAGAATATGGTCCTTGGGTTCCCTTTATTGGAACTATGTTCCTATTTATTTTTGTTTCTAACTGGTCGGGTGCTCTTTTACCTTGGAAAATTATACAGTTACCTCACGGGGAGTTAGCTGCACCTACGAATGATATAAATACTACTGTTGCTTTAGCTTTACCCACGTCAGTGGCGTATTTCTATGCAGGTCTTACAAAAAAGGGATTGGGCTATTTCGGTAAATACATTCAACCAACTCCAATACTTTTACCAATTAATATCTTAGAAGATTTCACAAAACCTTTATCACTTAGTTTTCGACTTTTCGGGAATATATTGGCTGATGAATTGGTCGTTGTTGTTCTTGTTTCTTTAGTGCCTTCAGTAGTTCCTATACCTGTCATGTTCCTTGGATTATTCACAAGCAGTATTCAAGCTCTGATTTTTGCAACTTTAGCCGCGGCTTATATAGGTGAATCCATGGAAGGCCATCATTGACTAGCTTTCCAAATCAAATAGTCTTACTCAAAATAAAGCTTATCAAAAATAAATGGGTGGCCAAAGATATTCACTTGGATAACATGATATATACGATAATATACGGTATATACGATATAGAGTAGGGATAAGAAATAGATACGATATTACGGAATTGTAACAAAAAAAGGAAAGATATCTAAAAGAAGAAGAAGGGGTATTTTTCCTAAGATTCTTGCTTGTCCTATTCATGCCATACCCCTCTGTTCGATATTTTATTTGGAAAAGAATCATTCCCGTTTCATTTGATTCCATTCAATTCAACGATTCCCCGAAAATTCTAATTAATTGCAATTGGATCAATCCAATTTGGATATGTGATGGTTCGGGCTGATGAATCTGTCCCTTTGTATCCATGTGGGATAATGATACACAAAAGGAAGAGTTTACGAATAAGATTAATAAAAAAGTGGGTTAGGTAGGTCGAGCTAGGTATATGGCATATATATATATGCCAACCCCTGCGTATGTTTAGCAGAATGATTCTAGAATCCGATTCAATATAAGATGCCGATGGTTCACGTTTTAGATAGATTCCGATCTAAGTCCTTCCATTTCGTCTGTGACTGTGGATTGAATGAATAAACAGATAAAGTATATAGAGGAGAAAGAGCGAAAAATGGAAAGAATGGTTCGAAACAAAGAAATAGAAAAACTAGAACCATATGGATATTAGTGATGGAATAATAAGCAATAATTCATTGTGTATCATTAACCATTTCTTAATTTTGGTATGAGGAGCTTACCATGAATCCCCTAATTTCTGCCGCTTCCGTTATTGCTGCTGGATTGGCCGTAGGACTTGCTTCTATTGGACCCGGAGTTGGTCAAGGTACTGCTGCGGGTCAAGCCGTAGAAGGTATCGCAAGACAACCAGAAGCAGAAGGTAAAATACGCGGTACTTTATTACTTAGTCTGGCTTTTATGGAAGCTTTAACAATTTACGGACTGGTCGTGGCGTTAGCGCTTTTATTTGCGAATCCTTTTGTTTAATCCTAGAAACCCTCCCTGAAACATGAAAAATACGTACTTATTTGATTGCCTTGACCTTGCTGCTTGCTTCTTAGAATTCTAGCAAGACTTCACTCCTACAATCACTTATTCGTTGAGACAATACCCCGGGGGAAGGACTGATTTCAGGAATTAGCAGATCTGCTTGCTTTCTTCCTTTCCGGCCTTAGTCCAATGGAAAGGAAACCCCTTTTTTGAT